AAATGATAGAAAGAAAGATGTCTTTTTTTACAATAGAAAAAATTTCCTATAATGAACTATATAATCACTGGAATTATACCAATGAACAAAAAAGGAAGAACATAAGTAACCAATTTTTAAATAGAGTCGAAATTCTAGATAATAGATTCCCTCCTATGGATATAATCGAAAAAAGAATTAGATTATGTAATTGTAAGAATGAAATTGAGACTAAACAAGAATATTTACCTAAAATATGTGATTCTTTATTGAACGGACCCTTTCGTGGACAAATCAAAAAATTATTTTTACTCTCAATCATAAAAACTTCTCTAACTATAAAACATTACATAGAGACAGTTTGGATAAATAAGATTTATGGCATCCTTCTTACTACCAATTACACAAAATTTGATCATAAATTGACTCTATTTGATCGAAAATCATTATCAACAGAAATTAGTTATTTCTTAAACATAATTAGCAAGTTTGGAGGAAAATCAACATCAAATTTAAATTTGAAAGGACTTTCTTTATTTCCGGAAAACAAACAAGTAAGAATTAATTCAGAAGATCGAATAAAAATTTTTAAATTTTTAATCAATGCAGTTATAACTGATACTAAGGATAAAACAATTAGCAAAGAATATATTGGAAAAAAAGAAATAAATAAAAAAGTTCCTGAATGGTCATACAAATTAATCGACGAATTGGAACAACAGGAAGTAGCAACTGAAGGAAATAGGGCAACAGATTATCAAATTCGTTCACGAAAAGCCAAACGTGTCGTAATTTTTACTAAGAGTCCGGAAAATAACGATCCTGATACTAATGAAAATGAAAAAGAGACTGATAATTCTGATCAAGCCGAAGAGTTGGCTTTGATACGTTATTCACAACAACCAGATTTTCGTCGAGATATAATAAAAGGCTCTATACGAGCTCAAAGGCGTAAAATAATTATTTTAGAACTGTTTCAAGCAAGTGTGCATTCCCCCCTTTTTTTGGATAGAATAGACAAACCTCCCCTCTTTTCTTTTGATATCCCCGATCTAATGAAAATAATCTTTATTTTTATAAATTTGATTTGGAAAAAGAATAAATTAAGAATTTCGGATCATACAAAGGAAAAAACAAAAGAAAGTGAGAAAGAAGAGGAGTACAAAAGAAAACCATTCCAAAAAGAGAAGCAAACTCGTATAGAAATAGCGGAACTTTGGGATAACATTATATTTGCTCAAGTAATAAGAGGTTTTGCATTAGTAATCCAATCAATTCTTAGAAAATATATTATATTACCTTCATTAATAATATCTAAAAATCTTGTTCGTATACTATTATTTCAATTTCCCGAATGGTCTGAGGATTTAAAGGATTGGACTAAAGAAATTTATATTAAATGCACCTATAATGGCGTTCAATTATCAGAAGACGAATTTCCGAAAAACTGGTTAACGGACGGTATTCAGATAAAGATTCTATTTCCTTTTCGTCTGAAACCTTGGCACAGATCTAAGTTACGATTCCCTAATAAAGATCCAATTCAAAAGAAAGGGAAAAAACAAAAAAATGATTTTTGTTTTTTAACAGTTTGGGGAATGGAAACTAAAGTACCTTTTGGTTCTCCCCGAAAACAAATTTCATTTTTTGAACCCATTTTCAAAAAATTAAAAAAAAAAAAATTAAAATTGCAAAAAAAATGTTTTTTAGTTCTAAGAGTTTTAAAAAAAAGAACAAAATTTTTTCTAAATATATCAAAAGAAACAAAAAAATGGGTTATCAAAAACATTTTGTTTCTAAAAAAAAGAATCAAAGAACTCTCAAAAAGAAACCAAATTCTATCATTTGGATTGAATAAAATAGAAAGATATGAATTGAGTAAACCTAAAAAAGAAAGAAATTCGATAATCCATAATCAAATTATTTCCGAATCGTCTATTCAAATTCCATTTATGGATTGTGCAACTTACTCATTGACAGAAAAAAAAATGAAAAATCTAACTAATAGAACAAACACAATCATAACTGAAATAGAAAAAATGAAAAAAGATAAGCAAATAGAGTTTCTAATTCGAGAGATAAATATTAGCCCGACCAAAATAAGTTATGAAGATAAAAGATTAGAATCACCAAAAAAAATTTGGCGGATATTCAAAAGAAAAAATCTTCAATTACTTCGTAAATTACATTTTTTTTTTAAATTTTTGATTGAAAAACTATCCATATATATCTTTCTATGTCTCATTATTATATTTAGAATCATTTTTCGTAAATTAAAAAACCAAAATTTTAATAAATATATTTACAATAATGAAGCAAATCAAGAAAGAATTGATAAAACAAATCAAAGTATAATTCACTTTACTTTGACTATAAAAAAGTCACTTTTTCTTATTAATCTTATTAATAATAATAAAAATTCACATATTTGGGGGGGCTTATCTTACTTGTCACAAGCATATGTATTCTACAAATTATCACAAATCCAAGTCAGTAATTTATATAAGTTAAGATCTGTCTTTAACTATTACGGAACATCTTTTATTCTTAAGAATAAAATGAAAGAGTATTTTGTTGGAACGCAAAGAATGTTTGATTCCGAATTAAGACAACATAAGAACCTTCGAAATTCTTTAATTATAATTAATGAATGGAAAAACTGGCTAAAGGGTCATTCTCAATATGATTTATCTCAGATTAGATGGTCTAGATTAATATCACAAAAATGGCGAAATAGAGTCAATCAATATCAACGTCGTATGGCTAAAAATAAAGATTTAGACAAATGTGATTCATATGAAAAAAACCAATTCATTCATTATGAAAAACAAAATGATTTTGAAATATATTCATTACTAAAAACAAAAAAAAAATTAAAAAAACAATATCAATATGATCTTTTATCGTATAAATCTATTAATTATGAAGATGAAAAAAACTCATATATTTATGGATTGCCATTACAAGTAAATAAGAACAAAAAGATTTCTTATACTTACAATAACAATACGCCTAAACGTAAACGATTTGATATGATAGAAGATATCCTTATCAATAATTATCAAGTAGAAAAGAATAGTCTAGATATAGAAAAAAGTTCGGATAGAAAATATTTTTATTGGAAAATTCTAAATTTTTGTGTTAAAAATAAGATTGATATTAAGGATTGCATTAATATTGATACCATCACTAAGAGGAATAAAAATACTAAGATTAGTGTTAATAATTATCAAATAATTGATAAATTTTATAAAAAAAAAAAAGGTCTTTTTTCTCTCACGATTCATCAAAAAATTCACCCATTCAATAAAAAAAAGTCTCTTGCTCATTGGAATTGGATGGGAATGAATGATAAAATACTAAGTCGCTCCATAGCATTTTTGTTATTCCCAGAATTTGAGATATTTTATAATACATATAAGATTAAACCCTGGGCCATACCAATCAAATTACTTCTTTTCAATTTTAATGTAAACCAAAATATTAATAAACATAAAAGCACCGCTGAAAAAAAAAAAATATCTCTTTTTTTTTTTTCGAAAAAAAAAACTCTTAAATTAGAAAATAGAAATCAAGGAGAAAAAAAACAAGGAGAAAAAAAATTAGTCGACCCACCCTATATTAAATCCGCTCTCTCAAACCAAAAAAAAGATGGTGAACAAAGTTCTACGGGATCAGACATGAAAAAACGTAGAAACAAAAAGCAATACAAGAATAACCTAGAAGCAGAGTTTGCGTTTTTCTTAAAAAAGTATTTGCGTTTTCAATGGAGATGGAATGATTCTTTAACTTTAAATCAAAGAATATTCAATAACATCAAAGTATATTGCCTCCTCCTTAGACTGGACAGTCCAAAAGAGATTGCTATATCCGCTATTCAAAGAAACGAAATGAATCTGGATAGTATGATGATCCAGAAGGATTTAACTCTTCAAAAATTGATAAAAAGGGGAACATTTATTATCGAACCAGTTCGTCTGTCTGTAAAAAATGATGGACAATTTGATATATATCAAACCATAGGTATTTCATTGGTTCATACGAATAATCACCAAATTAATCAAAGATACATAGAAAAAAGTTATGGCTATGCTAACAAGAATAAGAAAAATTTTTATGAATCCATTGCAATACATCAAAAAATGACTGGAAATATAGACAAAAATCATTATGATTTGCCTGTTCTTGAAAATATTTTATCCCCCAAGCGTCGTAGAGAATTGAGAATTCTATTTTTTTTCAATTCTAGGGATATAAAGAGTATCTATAGAAATACAGTATTTTTCAATGGAAATAGGATCAAAAATTGCGTGTTGAATAAAAGAAAAATTTTTGATAACGATAAAAAGAAACTAATTAAATTAAAGCTCTTTCTTTGGTCCAATTATCGATTAGAAGATTTAGCTTGTCTGAATCGCTATTGGTTTGATACCAATAATGGTAGTCGTTTTAGTATGACCAGAATTCATATGTATCCGCGATTGCAAATTTATTAATGGTACATTTTTACTCTATTCCCGTACCATGTCAAGTATATGAAGACAAAGAAATAAACATACCCATTATCTTACATTTACATTTCATTCTGATACACAATACTTACTAATTTAATGACTCATTGTATTTATTATATTATTAATTCGATCTAAAAATGAATCAATAAGATCTTCTTATTTATTTTAAGATCTCATTTTTTTTATTTTTTGTGAATACAGAAATAGACCATACTTTTGTATACGATATCCCATTCAAATCCAATTCGAATCCAATTCATTATAAAAATGATATTGATTATTGATTACTAAAGTAAGTCATTTTACAAAAATAAAAAATTATTAATGAAATTAAGAATCTTGTGTATATCAAATTCAAATGAGTGGCATTATTATTACTGATCAAGAAATATATCGATAAAAATATCTAAAAAAAAAAGAGAAAGGGACAATTCATTTTTATGATAAAAAATGCATTCATTTCCATTTTTTCGGAAAAAGAAAAAGAAGAAAACAGGGGATCCGTTGAATTCCAAATATTGAGTTTCACCAATAAAATAAGAAGACTTACTTCACATTTAGAATTGCACAGAAAAGACTATTTATCTCAAAGGGGTCTACGTCAAATTCTGGGAAAACGTCAACGGTTGCTGTCTTATTTGTCAAAGAAAAATAGAGTACGTTATAAATACTTAATTAATCAATTGGGTATTCGGGAATCAAAAATTCGTTAATTTGAAAAGTCATTTTGAATTATTTGATTTATTAGATCTTGAATTTTGATGAATTTTTTTTCGTTTTACGCAATTCATGGAAGAATGAATCGAGGAAAAACTTATGAATATACCAGCTACAAGAAAAGATCTCATGATAGTTAATATGGGCCCCCATCACCCGTCAATGCATGGTGTTCTTCGACTCATCGTTACTCTGGACAGTGAAAATGTTATTGACTGTGAACCAATATTGGGTTATTTACACAGGGGGATGGAAAAAATTGCGGAAAACCGAACAATTATACAATATCTTCCTTATGTAACTCGTTGGGATTATTTAGCTACTATGTTCACAGAAGCAATAACTGTAAATGGGCCAGAACAGTTAGGAAATATTCAAGTACCTAAAAGAGCCAGTTATATCAGAGTAATTATGTTGGAATTGAGTCGTATAGCTTCTCATCTGTTATGGCTCGGCCCCTTTATGGCAGATATTGGTGCACAAACTCCTTTCTTCTATATTTTCCGAGAAAGAGAATTTATATATGATTTATTCGAAGCTTCCACTGGTATGAGAATGATGCATAATTATTTTCGTATCGGAGGAGTAGCGGCTGATCTACCTCATGGGTGGATAGATAAATGTTTGGATTTCTGCGATTATTTTTTAACAGGAGTTACTGAATATCAAAAACTTATTACACGAAATCCAATTTTTTTAGAACGCGTTGAAGGTGTAGGCATTATTGGTAGAGACGAAGTAATAAATTGGGGTTTATCAGGACCAATGTTGCGAGCTTCCGGAATACAATGGGATCTTCGTAAAGTTGATCATTATGAGTGTTACGACGAATTGGATTGGGAAGTCCAATGGCAAAAAGAAGGGGATTCATTAGCTCGTTATTTAGTCCGAATTGGTGAAATGACAGAATCCATAAAAATTATTCAACAGGCTCTAGAAGGAATTCCGGGGGGGCCCTATGAGAATTTAGAACTTCGATACTTTGATAGAGAAAGGTATCCAGAATGGCATGATTTTGAATATCGATTCATTAGTAAAAAACCTTCTCCTATTTTTGAATTGCCGAAACAAGAACTTTATGTAAGAGTCGAAGCCCCAAAGGGTGAATTGGGAATTTTTCTGATAGGGGATCAGAGTGGTTTTCCTTGGAGATGGAAAATTCGCCCGCCTGGTTTTATCAATTTGCAAATTCTTCCTCAGTTAGTTAAAAGAATGAAATTGGCTGATATTATGACAATACTAGGTAGCATAGATATCATTATGGGAGAAGTTGATCGTTGAAATGATAATTGATACAACGGAAATACAAGATATCAATTCTTTTTACAGAGTGGAATCTTTAAAAGGGGTCTATGGAATTATATGGGCGCTTGTCCCTATTTTTACTCTTGTATTGGAAATTACAATAGGCGTATTAGTAATTGTATGGTTAGAAAGAGAAATATCCGCAGGGCTACAACAACGTATTGGACCTGAATATGCCGGTCCTTTAGGAGTTCTTCAAGCTCTAGCAGATGGGACAAAACTACTTTTCAAAGAGAATCTTCTTCCATCTAGAGGAGATACTAGTTTATTTAGTATCGGACCATCCATAGCAGTCATATCCATTCTGCTAAGTTATTTAGTAATTCCTTTTGACTATCGTCTTGTTTTAACCGATCTCAATATCGGAGTTTTTTTATGGATTGCGATTTCAAGTATTGCTCCCATTGGACTTCTTATGTCAGGATATGGTTCAAATAATAAATATTCCTTTTTAGGTGGTCTACGAGCTGCTGCTCAATCGATTAGTTATGAAATACCATTAACTCTATGTGTATTATCAATATCTCTACGTGCGATTCGTTGAAACATAAACTTTTCCTTATTCTTTTCTTTCTAGTCTTTATAGAAAAAGAAGGGGAATAAATTGCATACATATCTTCATTTTTTTATTAATTATTCGGATTAATGAATTAAATTAGATAGTTATATGAGTGAAAAAAAAAAACAGCTATAGCTATATAATATATAGATTCGCAGTAAAATTATTGAGTCTCGTCTTCAATGTATAAGAAGAATTAAAGAGTTGAACATAAATAAACAGAAGAAGAGACCGTTTACCCCAAGATTGGTTGATTAGTCATGTCATCCTAGCTTGAAGCGGGTTCAAAAAATCAACCTATTTCGTTTTCACTAGCGTTTGTATGTATTACCATAAAGCGGGGGTTTTAGCAAAAATGAGTGGACGGTTAGAAACGCCAAAGTACGCAAAGGATTAGTAATAGAAATTGTGTAATTTACCCCAAAG